TATTTTATTCAATATTAATTCAAAGTTAAATAAATTGAAACAACAAAGTTCTTATTTTTTGTTTTTGTTTTAATATTTTTTCTAATCGAAATAGAATTCTACTAAATATTTTCATTCGATTTGTTTACTCAATTCATGAGGTGATTAATAAGTCTGTTGATTTGGAATCACAGGATGGGTAGATGTCACAGATGATGAATTTTTTTCTTAATTATGTCACTCTATTTCTTCTTTTTAGTCGTCTTTAATAATTTATTGATGAATCTTCCATTTTCAATTGTATCTTTCAAGTAGTATTTTTGCTTATCTTTTTTTTCTCAAAAAAAAAAAAATGGAAATTTAGGGAAGTGCTTTAGAAACATATGTATAAAAAGAACATATTTCATTTAGCTTCTATATGTCCACTATAACTAGTTATTTCGGTTTTTTACTAGCGGTTTTAATTATAACTTTAGCTCTTTTTATTGGTCTGAGTAAAATACGACTTATTTGATTTGTAATTTGGAAATTTATTGTAAATTTGAGGATAAGATATTCTATAGTTCCTTACTATGTCAATTTACAATTCTCGGTCATTGAGATTCATGATCAATATAGATTAATATTTAAGGATAGATATTACCTTTCTTTTTACCTTTCGAACAAAAAAAATGATTGAAGTTTTTCTATTTGGAATCGTGTTAGGTTTAATTCCTATTACTTTGGCTGGATTATTTGTAACTGCATATTTACAATATCGACGAGGTGATCAGTTGGATCTTTAATTAATGTCTATTTTGTTTATGGATTCCCTATTTATTTGTTTTAATCCTAATACACAAGGATAAAATTAATATTTTCAACTATAGTTCAATTATTTCAGTGTAATTCTCAATCTAACAATACTAGAATAGCATTCTGTAGGATTTGAACCATCACGCTCTGTAGGATTTGAACCTACGACATCGGGTTTTGGAGACCCGCGTTCTACCGAACTGAACTAAGAGCGCTTTGTTTTCATAAATTATTTTAGATGATCCTAATACATTTAGCATATATATATACTATAATCAATATATTAATATCTATATATATATACATATAGATATTAAGTATTTATGTCCAATTGGAATTCTTCTTCAATTGGTCCCGTTCTATTGCTCATATAATAAGGAATATCATAGAAAAGTAATAGTTAGGGATAGGGATGACAGGATTTGAACCCGTGACATTTTGTACCCAAAACAAACGCGCTACCAAGCTGCGCTACATCCCTTTTCGATTTGTTTCTAGTGTTATTGTAAAGAATCTTTGTCTTGTTTTCCACATTTTTATTTTCTCTGTTGATATATCTATATACATATATTTATATATTATTCTGCCATTTTTATAGTTTCCTATACTATAATATACAATCAAATATGAAAAATAAAAAATATTTTAAAAATAAAAGAAATATTATTCCATAGAATAAGAATAAACAATATTCTATATAGATATATATATATAATACTTAATAAAGGAGGATTTGAAATGCGAGATCTAAAAACATATCTTTCCGTGGCACCAGTAGTAAGTACTCTATGGTTCGGGGCTTTGGCAGGTCTCTTGATAGAGATCAATCGTTTTTTTCCAGATGCATTGATATTCCCCTTTTTTTCATTCTAGTTATTGACACGGGAAGGGATGAAGAAAATTATAGATCCAATTAAATATATGTAATTAATCTCCTCTTTTTGATTTCTTCTTTTTGAAAATTGTAATAGAATAAGTTAGGAAAGATAAAGAATAAAGGTTAATTCTGCCTCATTGAAATTCGGAGTTAAAGTTGGGATCTGGTCCAGGGTTCAATGGAATTGAATTAATAATTCAATTCCATTTCGATTTAGAATAGAGTGAAACCAGAAATCGAAATGGAATTGATAGGGTGGGGCAACAATATTCTAAAAAATACTTAAAAAACTCAAATACTGTATTACAATTCGAAATTAAATCTAGTTCGAGATCATTGTATTATTTTTCTACTATATTAATATTAATTATTAATTGGAACGAAATCTTTCATAACATAATTGGATTTCGAATTCTTAATTTCTATTTTTTTTCTTTCTTTTCTTCTTCTTAGATTCGAATCCTAAAATGGAAGAGTTAAGTGAATTAAAAACCCAAAGGAGGTTCATGGCCAAGGGTAAAGATATGCGAGTAACAGTTATTTTGGAGTGTACCGGTTGTGATAAAAAGAGTGTTAATAAGGAATCAACGGGTATTTCTAGATATATTACTCAAAAGAATCGACACAATACGCCTAGTTGATTGGAATTGAGAAAATTCTGTTCCCGTTGTTGCAAACATAAAATTCACGCCGAAAGAAAAAAATAGAGAAAATGGATAGCTTGTGTGTTACCTTTTCAGCCAAAGGAATATAACATGTAAAATGATCTATTTTTAGTATTTATCTATATATCTTTATATATATCTATCTTTCTATATATATATTCTATAATTTAAAGTTTAGTTGATTTTTAGTTAAATTATATACATATATCATTATATAACAACATATATTAAAAAAATTAAGAATAAAAAACTTTCTTGTAATATATGTGATTTTTGGAACAGGAATATACAAACCATGGAAAAATCTAAGCGACTCTTTCTTAAATCCAAGCGATCTTTTCGTAGGCGTTTGCCCCCGATCCAATCGGGGGACAGAATTGATTATAAAAACATGGGTTTAATTAGTCGATTTATTAGTGAACAAGGAAAAATATTATCAAGACGCGTAAATAGATTGACCTTAAAACAACAACGATTAATTACGATTGCTATAAAACAAGCTCGTATTTTATCTTCGTTACCTTTTCTTAATAATGAAAAACAATTTGAAAAAAACGAGTCGACCGCTAGAACTACTACTTTTAAAAAAAAAAAAAATAGAAATTAAGAATTCGAAATCCAATTTGAATTTAGATTCCAATTACACATAGATTGATGTTTTGTTCGAAAACTATGACAATTCCATTTGGGTTTTTATGTTGTAAGAAAAAAGATAATTAAAAAAAAAAGATAATTGGTGACGAAGAATAATTTTTTTTCTTTTTATTTATAAAGCGTGGTTTTATATTTGGATAGCTTTATCATATGATAAAGCTATCCAAATATAAAAATTTCTATTCTATACCTTCCCGAAGTAACGTCTAGGGGGATTTTTGGTTTTTATGATATCATTGGCAATCATAAAAATACAATTCTCTTTTAATATAGCTATTTGTGCAACTATTTTACGATTAAGAAGCAATTGCCTGGTGTATATATTATATATAACATTACTATAAATATAATATACTTTTGGATTCTCTCGAATTACTGCATTTATTCGACTAATCCATAAACCACGAAAATCTCTTTTTTTCCTATCTCTATCCCGATGAGCTGAAACCAAAGCTTTAATTTTCTGTTGAGTAATAGTTCGAGTAAGTCTTGAATGAGCTCCGCGAAAACTTGATGTAAATAAACGAATTTTTGTTCTCCGTTTCCGAGCTATATATCCTCGTTTAATTCTGTTCATTGAATAAATGAAACTTTGATGAACAACTATTTTATTTTTTTCTTTCAGTTATTCTTTTCTTCTTCCTGGTCTATTAATAACAAAAATGGATTCTTCCAATGTATAAAAAAAAAATTCCAATGGCTCTTGCTACTATAACCTCCCCAACCACGATTTTTTTATATTTTTCGAAATATTGAACCTCAAAATAAGAAATTGTATTGATACTAGGTATCAAAAAACATAGTAATAGTAAATGAAATAGGACATAGATAAAAAAAATGGTGGGTTCCATCGTTTCTACGATTTTTTTAGAAACAGTTAGGTCCTCTCTATACACCGGAGCCTTTTTTTTTTATTTTTATTCATTTAATCCATTTTATTGTTAACTTGTACAGTTCACATTCTTTGGCTCTACCCATCCAATATCTAGTAAATAGGTTTTTTCACAACGAAATCTAGTTATACAGTAACGGTATTTTATTTTGAAAATTTGCTGGGTAGCTGACCCTCTTATTCCGTTCGTGTAAAATTCATTAAGGACAAAATTTATCTTTAATTGCAATAGTACTTTCTCCGCTTAATGGATAACTTAATATTTGTTACCAATGGTAAAGTATTTCTCATCTTAAATTGCAAATTAATATTATTGGGTTTGCACCACCAATCAAAACCATAAATTTGATACATGATAGAAGAATGTAAAGGAATGTATATATAATTAAAGATAGTGTGAATGGAAAAAGTCCATTCACACTATCTTAACTGATCGCCAATACTAAAAAAAATTAAATGGGTTTTTTCTTACTATATGATTTAAACGAGTCGCACATACACCCTGGTACACGTTCCTCGGCGCTGAGGGCATCCCCGAAGAGCTGGGGATTTTGTGACGTTTCGGATTGGCTGTCTTGTGTTTCTAATAAGTTGTTTCATAGTTGGCATGGTAAGTTGTATATATATATAATATATAATAATGAGGAGGTTTAGATCTATCCTAACCCCGAATTACTTATATTCTATTAATAGATTAATTTTTAGAGATACTATATTCAAATTCAAGTAAGAAGATTAAAAAATGAAATTTAAAATCCTGTATTTTTTATAATAATGTTTGCCATCCATTTTTTATTCAACTGCTACAAGATCTACAATTCCGTGAGCTTGGGCTTCTGCTGCTGACATAAAAACATCCCTTTCCATGTCTTCGGATATAACCCATAAAGGTTTGCTTGTTCTTTGTACATAAACCCTTGTGATAGTTTCACGCATTTTCAGTAGTTCTTCTGCTTCCAGGATAAATTCTCCCGCTTGTGCCTCATAAAAAGAACTAGCGGGTTGGTGGATCATTACCCTGATTGTATAATTTAATAAGTGTTTCCCTTATCTTGATAAAGATTTTGATAATGATTTATCCTATATTGGTAAAGATTTTCTTTATTCCCTAAAGAAAGGGGATAAGCGATAAATACAAATAAGAAAAATAATGAGCAAAAATAAGATTCCATAACCGTACAAGCATTTTATACGTATTGATGCATACGGCTTTTCCACGTATGTAATTTCTTTTTTTCCTCTATAGATAGAGTATTTTCTTCTATGAATTTTTTTTCTTCCATCAAAGAAAAAAAAAAAGAAAAAAGAAGTAAAAAATCTACTGGGTTTTTTGGATCCAGATCCTTAAATAATAATAATAAACAATACAGTAACCCATTTTCTTTTTTATTTTTGAATAGAATTCAAAATACTATGAGGGTTCCGTTGTTTTTTTTATTTAATTTTGTTTGTTATTCAACAATCCGAAAGTTTCTTTTTTTTCATATGTTATGTTTTCTTCTAATTTAAATAAAAATTGTTAAAAGCTTTCTGGTATGAAAAAAACAAAAAAGTCTGTGACACTCAAATTTAACTAGGTTCCTGATAGATCAGATAAAATTGTAAATACCCTCTTTTTCATACTACTCTTTCTATATAGAATCGAATGGTTTAAAAAACCTAAATTTTCATATGGAATTCGAAATACCATGCTATTATTACTTATTAAATGTTTTTATGGCGAAGGTATAGTCTTTATATATATTCTCAAATAAAAGAATCATTGGCGCCGAGCGTGAGGGAATGCTAAACGTTTGGTAATTTCTCCTCCTGCCAGAATAAAGGATCCCATTGAAGCGGCTAATCCCATACATACTGTTTGTACATCTGGTTGTACAAATTGCATAGTATCATAAATAGCTATTCCGGGGATTACCCACCCTCCCGGAGAATTTATAAACAGATACAAATCTTTATTATCGTCCTCTATACTGAGATATACCATAAGACCAATAAGTTGATTCGATATTTCACTATCAACCTCTTGACCTAAAAAAAGTAATCTTTCTCGATAAAGTCGATTGATTAGGATTCCATTTTTTTCCTTAAGAGCCGTACATGCGCCTTTTGATGCATACAGTTCACCAAAAATCATATAATAAAAAAAGGAATCAATGTGTCGATTTTGAACCTCTTTCTCTTTTCAGAATGGACTTCTTCAAACTTTTAAAGAAAATAATACTATACTCATTTTATTGAACTAACTTCTCATTGATGTATTGCTTTCATCGAGATTGAATCCCAATCACAATGTAATTTTCTTGTTTCTGAATGGACTTTTTCCATTTTTTTAGGTTTCGTTTCTACTCTGAGTAAAGATCTGCCCGATTTGGATTTGCACATATAGGACAAATATTACAATACTATATCTTTTTGTTATAACTGCTTTCTTTTCTTAATATCTTTTTTTATGTTTTCTGTAAAATATATGATATGATCGAAGTGGTGATCGTAGATATATTACCAATTGGTTTTTTTCTAAACAGAGCCTGGGTACTTTATTTTATTGGTCCAATCGAGCCAACCATAAATTATGAATAATTTAGAATAAGAATCTGGATATCCCCTCTAAAAACCAAAAAATCAATCGAATTATACTTCATTACATTTCACGCTCCAAATTTTTTATGATTTCATCATTCTCTTTTGGGGGTGAAAGAGAGGATATCTCGATCGGGGGAGAAAACGGGTAAAAACCATATGACCTACTATATCTGACAAGTCGCACTATATATCAACCCAAGATGCATCTTCTTCCCCTGGGCTTCGAAAGGGTACTTTTGGAACACCAATGGGCATAAAATGGAGAAAAAAATAAAGTCATATATCTCACTTTAGTGTGGAAACGTAAGAATTAGCTTACCATGTTAAAAATGATTTACTTTTATTATATTGCATTTTTCTAAAGAAAAAGGAATACTAAATAAAGTAAAGTTGTTACGAATGGGTTATTGGGGTGATAAACGAATATGTCTGCATTTACTTATTTAAATATTCATAGATAAAATTGTCAACTCCTCTCGTCTTCCCACCATTGCGTATTGTTACTTATCGGGTATAGAATAAATCTGTTTCTTTTTATTTCTACAAATAGGATTGTTCCATTATTACTAAAAAACTAGAACAACTTTTAATCCTTTTTCCTAGATAATCTACAGAAAGGCTAGAGTGCATAGTATAATTTTTTCCAGTGCAATAAAGTTACATAGTGTCTATTTTTTGTTGATATAAGGGGTATTTTCATGGGTTTACCTTGGTATCGTGTTCATACTGTTGTATTAAATGATCCAGGCCGTTTGCTTTCTGTTCATATAATGCACACAGCTCTGGTTGCTGGTTGGGCCGGTTCGATGGCTCTATATGAATTAGCAGTTTTTGATCCCTCTGACCCTGTTCTTGACCCAATGTGGAGACAGGGTATGTTCGTTATACCTTTCATGACTCGTTTAGGAATAACCAATTCGTGGGGCGGTTGGAATATCACAGGAGGGACTATAACGAATCCGGGTATTTGGAGTTACGAAGGGGTGGCCGGAGCACATATTGTGTTTTCGGGCTTGTGCTTTTTAGCGGCTATTTGGCATTGGGTTTATTGGGATCTCGAAATCTTTTGTGATGAACGTACTGGAAAACCTTCGTTGGATTTGCCCAAAATTTTTGGAATTCATTTATTTCTTGCAGGGGTGGCTTGTTTTGGTTTTGGCGCATTTCATGTAACAGGATTGTATGGTCCTGGAATATGGGTATCTGATCCTTATGGACTAACTGGAAGGATACAATCCGTAAATCCCGCGTGGGGTGTGGAAGGTTTTGATCCTTTTGTTCCGGGAGGGATAGCTTCTCATCATATTGCAGCAGGAACGTTGGGCATATTAGCGGGTCTTTTCCATCTTAGTGTGCGTCCGCCCCAACGTCTATATAAAGGATTACGTATGGGAAATATTGAAACCGTTCTTTCCAGCAGTATTGCTGCTGTCTTTTTTGCAGCTTTTGTCGTTGCTGGAACTATGTGGTATGGTTCAGCAACAACTCCCATTGAATTATTTGGTCCTACTCGTTATCAATGGGATCAGGGATACTTCCAGCAAGAAATATATCGAAGAGTTGGTGCTGGACTAGCCGAAAATCAAAATTTATCAGAAGCTTGGTCTAAAATTCCCGAAAAATTAGCTTTTTATGATTACATTGGCAATAATCCAGCAAAAGGGGGGTTATTTAGAGCGGGTTCAATGGACAATGGAGATGGAATAGCTGTCGGTTGGTTAGGACATCCCATCTTTAGAGATAAAGAGGGGCATGAACTTTTTGTACGGCGTATGCCTACTTTTTTTGAAACATTTCCAGTTGTTTTGGTAGACGGGGATGGAATTGTTAGAGCCGATGTTCCTTTTCGAAGGGCAGAATCTAAATATAGTGTCGAACAAGTAGGTGTAACTGTTGAGTTCTATGGTGGCGAACTTAATGGAGTCAGTTATAGTGATCCTGCTACTGTGAAAAAATATGCTAGACGTGCTCAATTGGGTGAAATTTTTGAATTAGATCGTGCGACTTTGAAATCAGATGGTGTTTTTCGTAGCAGTCCAAGGGGTTGGTTTACTTTTGGACATGCTTCATTTGCTTTGCTATTCTTTTTCGGGCACATTTGGCATGGTGCTAGAACTTTGTTCAGAGATGTTTTTGCTGGTATCGACCCAGATTTAGACGCTCAAGTAGAATTTGGAACCTTCCAAAAACTTGGAGATCCAACTACAAGAAGACAGGTAGTCTGATAGAACATTCTTTTGTTCCTTTTCTACTTTTTTTGTTATGATTTTGAATTTCACATAGATAACTAGAAAAATCTTGATTTAAATCATTGTATTTATTCTTTTTTTTGAGGGGGAAATGAGCCCCAACAAACAGGTATGAAAGTTATAATTGTAAACCACGATCAAATATATGGAAGCATTGGTTTATACATTCCTCTTAGTCTCGACTTTAGGAATTATTTTTTTCGCTATCTTTTTTAGAGAACCCCCTAAAGTTCCAACGAAAAAATGAAATAATTTTGGATTATCTTAATTGAAGTAATGAGCCCTCTATATATAGAGGGCTCATTACTTCAACTAGTCCCCATGTTCTTCGAATGGATCTCTTAATTGTTGAGAGGGTTGCCCAAAAGCAGTATATAAGGCATACCCGGTAAAACTTACAAGTAAACCAGATATAGAGATGGCAATTAGGGTTGCTGTTTCCATTATTATAGTTCTAAAGTTTCAAGATCACAATAGATCTATAGGATAAGATCCTTATATTTACAGCGGAATAGTATACAAAGTCAACAGATCTCAATGAATAAAAAATACTATTTATGTCTACTCAAACCGTTGAGGATAATTCTAGATCTGGTCCAAGACGAACTGTTGTAGGGGATTTATTGAAACCATTAAATTCAGAGTATGGTAAAGTAGCTCCGGGGTGGGGAACTACTCCTTTGATGGGTGTTGCAATGGCTCTATTTGCGATATTTCTATCTATTATTTTAGAGATTTATAATTCGTCCATTTTACTGGACGGAATTTCTATGAATTAGATTCACAAGAATCGAGTTATTTGTTTTTCAATAGAAAGGAAAGTTAAACATTTAGGTTTCTTATTGTTTGTTAGCTTATTCCATTTGTATTTGGTAGTTTGATCGTGGAATTTTTTTGTTTCTGTATTTCCGGAATATGAGTGTGTGACTTGTTTTAATGGATCCTATTGATAGTACAGAACATAAAAAGGATCTGTCATCTTGATAGAGATGGTTTAATCCCGTCCGATATTTATTCGAGTATCTGAAGCACGGAATATAGAAAATAGATTCTAAAAATATTAGAACTATGATTCATACTAAATATTTAGACCTCGCAACCGGACTTAAAAAACTTTTCAAAGAGTTTCAAAAAAAAATGGAATAATTTTAATCCTTTCAAGCTTCCGGAGCTTTACCTTTTTTTTTTGATCAAAGAACAAATGTTTCTTTGAATTTTGTTTTTTCAGTATATTTATTCATTGAATAAGTGATGATCCAGCAGTTCTTACTCAGGGAATTTTTGGACTTAGATTTCAGGTTTTTTT